TCTGTTCGATATGCAAGTGGTCTAGTCACTACCTGTAAGGAAAGCACCCCCTTCACATGAAAAAGAGAAAGAGGCGGAGTGACGGCTTTGAGGGAGGTATCGCCTTCACTCTCTTTCCGGACCTACTCATCGAAACCAAGCTCTTTTATAGAAGAAAAATGCGCAGTTAGGACAAAAAAAAGCTGTTTGCAAGAATAGGCTCTGGGACTTTATCAAAGGGAATGATTGGACAAAGAGAAGAAGGGCAACTAGTCTTCTTTCGACCAGTAAAGGCAGTTGCCAGACTGTTGAGTGAAAGCTCTTTCTATGACAAAGGGTAATCCCACAGAACACAGAAAGGAAAATACTTTACCAGTCATCTCTTCTTGGACAGTCTTTGAATAGCCCTAGTTCGTACACAAGGGATCTCCTTCTTAGTAAGCCTTATTATTTTTCTTTAATATTTCTTTTCACGTGCACACCCTATTAAAGGGCAGAAGAGGAAAAAGATAATGACATAAGCAGCCTACTCTTGCAAAGAGCCTAAGCGGCCTATGTGACCAAACTCTCGTCTAGCACTTCGCTCCTTGCTCTCTGTCCTTCTATCTCGATAAAAGCCCCGGTTTGAAGAAGTGGGAGGACCTAGCCTGGTTTACCCACGGAGCGCTAAGAAGCAAGGACCGACAGCCTATGATGCACAAGAAAGGGCTATGCGAATAGGAAGAATAGTGTCAGTTGTTCGTGGGACTAATTTCGTTCTCATGGCACATGCCTATTCATACTATACTAAAGGCAAGAGTCACTGACCGAGTGCAGCGGTAATACCGACAGAGAGAGCTTCCACCAACTCAATCCCAAAAGTATCATCTATTGCTGCGGATTCTCGAAGAAGAAGAAGAGGGGATGAATCTCTACCTTTCTTCACTGTGAAACCTGTTCTTGCAGTTGCCTCCTCTTAGACTATTATCCCTGCTCGGATGCACCCTGTCTGTCCCTGACGGGATTTTCGGACTATCCTCTTCTGACCTTAGGGTTAGAAAAAGAAGACCATTTGCCAGACGATTCTCCGATCTTCTTTCATTTTCATGAGCTGTTAGAGAGTATACAAGAAGACGATTCGCAGATTAAACTTCATTTGGGACTAATTTGAATTCCAGCGAGTAAGGAATTGTTAGATCAACCATCTGTAGCAGGCAATAAGCACGATTGGGAGGCTAGAGTCAAGGTACCTAAGTCGAATATGAAAGAAAGCCAACAGGCGCTCACCCGCTAGCAGATGAAAGCAAGGAATCCTAGACAAAGGCGAGTGACCTATGAAAGCCTTTGTTGACTGAAAAGCCCCAAATAAGCCAAAAGTAGCTGCTTCTTATACCGAAGGAAGTTGGAATTTAACACAGCTTTACCCTACTGCCTATGAGACCGGAGTTGGAAGAATCCCCGACTGTAGCCTCCACTGCTGTAATAAGATCAGATGTTGTTTAGCAATCGAAAGGTTGGGTCAAGTGAAGTGATCCATTGAGTTCTTCGCCTAGTAAGTCTTAGCACCCACGCTGTAATCACTTGATAGCGGCTAAGGCAAGCGAAGCATTTTTTAATAGGTTCCCCGGTCATAGTCCCGGATCATCCGGGCACAGAAACTCAACCAACTGTAGATGCAATCTTAGATGCATTCTGGGATTAAGGAATAAGCGATCTTCCCCACCTCGACTCTCACTCAACCGGTGGAACAGCTTCCCGAAACAGCGAGAGAAGCCGGAAAAGCGGAACTCGGGGAGCCCTCAGAACCTAAACCGGTTTCGTAAAAAGAAAAAGGAAAAGCACCTATCCGGGAGGAAAAAGAAGAGGCCGGGTCAGAAGAAGGGGGTCAATCTATCTTCACAGAGCAAACCTTGATTAATCCTCCGAAAATCTATCTTCATTCACATGTTTGATCTGTTTTACTCAGAAGAAGGAAGAAAAGGAAGCCGAAGATACAGAAAGAACCGTCTCCAGCGCACCAATGGGAGACGGGGCCCACGCAAGGACAAGTGCTGTTGAGGTACCGGTTCAACCAAGTGCCCAAGCAGCAACAACAACTGAGCCGGGTAATAAGGCAGAAAAAACTTAACCCAGGCCAGAGAATGTAAAATACCCGGCTAATCCAAGTTACGTCCGGGAGAACGCGACAATCAGAGAAAGGGCAATGTTACAATGAATGAGAATAGGTGTTGAAAGAGGACTTCCTCTCCTTATCGAGAGAGCGCTCAAAGTCCACTGGATGAACTACTTCAAATAGAAATGAGACCAGCCTGGAGGGTGTTCATTCATACGGGTTCATAATGGAGCCTCTAATTGCAAGAGTCAGACAAGCCCTGGAAATGAAGATGAATAAAGAAATGACTTGGAATTCCACCGGGAAACCCGAAAAGAACAAACCTTACGGGAAGTCCATGAAAAAGCGGTGCAAGAAGTAAAGCGGCTGGCCGAGAAGAAGGAGTCGTTAACAAAAGATCGGATGAGTGAGTTGGGAAAGAAAATAGTTCGCCCTGCTCAAAGAAAGGCAACGGATAAAAGAACTTTATGCAGAACTTGTACAAGCGAATATCTATGTGAATCTGATCAACAAAGAAATGGAGAAGACCAGATAAGAGTTGGATCAGGGCAACGTGACTGTTCAGAAACTGCAAAAAAAAGAAAAAACCGTCCAGAAACAACGAGCCGAAGCCGCCGCTCAAGCAAGCATCGAAAATTTCCTTATTGCACCCAGTTCCTTTGTTTGCTTGTGCGCGTGTTGCCTATTAAAAATACGAGGTGAAAGAGAGACGAGTACGAGCTTCAGAACTTCTAGACAAGGGGATTATTATAGGCCAATACGCCTATTCCGATTATGACGATTGCGATTGAAGCTCCCGCTGGTGTGTTTGGTCAAGCTCAAAAGAAAATAGGAACTTTTCGGAAGAGTCACTGTGCCCGGAACTTCAAATACCGAGTTCGGTTGCTGATGCGATTTAGGTTTAGGTTGCTGTCCCTGCGCTAGCTGCGGGAAGTGTGCTGTTGACTTAATGATAGTGACCAAATACGAAGTAGTCTTCTTTCTTTCTCTTTCTTATTCATTCATTCTTTTTTTTTGCTTGGCTGGCCTAACGTGATCAATGAGATTACGTTTATAGCGCATTTTCTGATTCCAGTGTGAAGTATGCCAGTGAAGGTAGCAGTGGTTGCGGTTGATCCCATTTAAGTAGTTGGAAAGCGGCCTGGTAGTTAATTCATCCAGTTTTATCATGAAGCCGTCTTTAGAGGGCAATGAGATCAACATCTGGCTTTCGAATGTACCTTGCTACTCCCACGACCTATACTGGTTTATCCGTTGCTGGGCGTAGGCCTTTTCTCTATTATATCACCCGAGGCCTGAGGCCGCTCACGCACGCATGCATCGCAGCTGTCAGCATTTGGGAAAAGGTATCTTACCCATTCTGTATAAGTAAGTGTACGTTGCCATTAGTTTTAAGAGTTCTTAGAAGCGATTTTTTTCATTCCCAATTGATCGATATCCGCCATTGTTCGTTTGTGATGCCCCGTTGGATTTTTTCCAAGAAATGGAGTGAAGGCATTAGCTTACTCTAAGGTAGTGCGGATAAGCAAATGTAGATTTTGTGTGCACAAGCGTCTGTCCCTTCTTTTGTTCTGGTCTTGGCTAAGCCATACGAACATTTGGTACTATTCTTTCATCGATGTGGAGATAGAGCCAGAAGTGAGGCTTCAACAAAGCAGCAAGTGGTCATGGTTAATGAGCCATAAGCCAAGGTGACGATAAACGGTAGTTTCAGGTGGTGACTCTGAAGTGCAAGATGCTGAGCTTCGACCATTCCCGTCTGGTCTAATCGCATTTGAGGACTTCTAGTTCCTATCCGCGTTCAGCCTTACGGCGTTAAACGAATCTCCAGCATTGGTCACCATAAGGCGCATCGCGAAAAAGTGCAGGAAGGCCAGTCCGGGTCAAACTACAGGTATGAGTTCCATCTTACTTACTTGGCCCTAGCTTACTACTCCTACTGGGATACTCGCAAAGGAAGGCAAAGATAGCTAATAGCAGCTCAGCTCATATTGGCCTGGCCTTATTAAACTACCAGCACTGGAATGGAAGGCTAGGGAAAATAGAAGCACTAGGATAGAGGAACAACGGACGATAAGAACCGTATCGGACGTTACATCTATCTATAGTCTTATCGTCCGGTAGTATGATAAAAGAAAGAGAACTACTGGGAGAGGAACTCAAAAAAAGCAACTAGAGGAATTCTTAAACCTATAGACGTTGTTAACGAGCTAACCTAACTAATAGAATATCTTCCCTAGGTAGTTTTGAGTGGGCATTCCCCTCTTACCGAGTTGCTAGTAGGAAGCTAGGCTATTGAACTAACAGAAGATAAGCGCAGCGGATGATATGCAGCGGACGATCTTCTTCTTTCTTTTTATCTAACATCGTCCGGTAGTTCCCTTTAGTCTGTTTCTAAGAAGCTAGTACAGCTAAGAACGAATTAGCTCTTTCAAGCCCCGAGAAGAGAAAGCCAGAAGGTAATAGCTGATTGGCAGTATGAGTGTCAGAAAGCTGCCGATGCTGTATTGCTGCCTGCTCGAATCAACATCCCTCTACGAGTTTCCTCATTTCTGTGGTTGTTCTCTTCTGTTCTGAGAGAGAGGGGCTCTAATGGCATTTATCTTCCGTCCAAAGGCCAGTTCAAGCTCTCAGATATAGGTTCCTGTAAGCCCTTTCGATATGAGTCCTTCCTCCTTAGGAGCGAATCTCTTCTTGAAAGCCTTCTTCCCGGATTCCTCAACCTAGGATAGATCAATTTACTGTGTAAGCTCTCTAAGGTAGCTATCTATCTTTAATGAGGTTCCTAGTGAGGTCATTCTAATCTTCCCATGGTTCTAACCGGACGCTTATCCTAGTGACATTCTATCATCCTGTGTCACTATATCAAGATTAGTAATACCTTTCATCCTAGTTGTTATCTTTCCTCTAGGCTAGAGAATATCTTCTTTCTAGATGTATTTATTACTTACTGCACTGGGAGAGGAAAAAGGACTGTAAGCATCTAGTTTTTTATAGCTAGTATGCTAATGTCTCTTTCCTGCCTTGATAGTGGCTTAATCCCTTGATAGTAAGGGAACGCGGTTGAAGGTATTTAGTTATCTTCCTCAATCAAGCAAGGACCTCTTTATTTTTCTTTAAATAGAGAAAGTGGTGGCTAGATTCGCGGTCCCTTTCCAGACTAGAAAGGATTTAAAAGAGCTTTCTGGGATGGAACTCAGTATTCAAGTGAGTCGAACTTAGCCCCACCAGAAAGCCAGCCTCCCACTAATCCGAAGAATAAGGAAGGATGCTATCTCCCTGTTACTTACCGTCATAGGACTGGGGAAGCTACTTCCAAGGAGAAAAGAAAGCTACTTATAAGGGGGCTCGCAACTTGATTAGAGAAGGGCCGCTCGCGGGTTAATTTCCTATAGCGAGGATCAGAAAGAGATTAAATAGCCGACAGGTTTTATTTGATGCTCGTATAAAATTAAATCAAGGTAGACACCATTCTAAATCGTTCTTTTTAATTCTCCTATATTAGTTATTTCATAAAAAAAGTTTCGCACTCGGGAGAACCCATCCCAAATAGGTTGAAGTGGATGCTTATATATCAGCATTTGAATGAATTATGGTTAAATGAATAAATGAAACTACGGAACGAAGCCCAACATTTACGCTAAGGTACGATCAACTATGGATTGAGACTACACTAAGGTTATGAAATAGCTTAGCCGAACTATAGAGGCTAAGGTGGTCCGCTGTGGATTAAGACTACGTAAAGGTGCGAAAGCCTAGCGAACAAAGAAGCGCAGCCCCTTTCTTGCTTAGTAATGCGCATCCATTTTCTTGCTCCTGCGCATTAAGGACTATACCACTATATACGCTCAGAAAAAGCTTATTTATCGCACCTTTACTTCCCTATGGTTATGGTATATCCCCTTTCCTATAGGACGAGCCATTAGGAGAGCCTTACTTTAAAGCTAGTGAGTTGGAAAGCAGTCTTTTTTTTTTATAGCCCTTCGCTTCCTAACGAGTGTACCGAACGTAAGGGTCCAAACCAAACAAGCTAAGGGTGGGTGGCTCAAGAGGACTATCTGTCTTATTTTTTTCTAGCCTATATTTCATACATTTCAAGTTGCCTTACTGGGGTTTTAGTTGCAGTTCCCTCCTACCCATTTTCAGCCATTGGCCATCCAGTTGGAGTAGATAGCCCCAGGATAAGTAAAAGTCCCTCACCGAGTATAATTTGAGTTGTCTCCCGCTGCGCCCCTTGGACCTTGGATTGGAGGAGTCTTTCAATTTGAAGCAGGAATTTAAAAGCCAGCCAGTTTCATTGGTAAGTGCTTCAATACAATCCTAAAAAGAAGTCCTGCTACCTGCGAACCATTGCCAGTTACCGGTGGCCCATACGAGGTTTCCAGGCGAGCTTCTCTTTTAGCTAGTTCCCTGCCAGAAAGCAGTTCTCTTACGCAAGCCAGTCTTCGTCTTTCTTAAAGCCAGTGTTAGTCGTGCTTCCATTCGATATCCATCCGAGTTTTTGTAGTCATTTCCATACGAGTTTCGAAGAATGCTTTTCTTTATAGTACTAAGGGCTATACATATAGTTGAAGTGGTAAGTTTATCCAATTACAGTATGAGTTGCCCTCTATCCCGTGGGACTTCTGTTACATCCCGTGAGACTTTCCTTCCAGCGATTGAGCCTTCCCTGTAATCAAGTTCATTCAATCAAGTTCCACCAAGCAAGCCAGGGAAGTACTCTTGGAATATGGGTTACCGCCATTAGGCACTAAAGAAAGCCCCAACCCCGCCTATATAATATTCCTTTCTGTAAGCCGCAGTCCTAAGGACAGTGCCTATTGGAGTACCCGTTATAGTTTGAGTGCTAGGGTAATCTCCTTAAGCAATTCCCGCGAGTTTGTGGCCAGTGACACCATTAGAAGAGAAGGAAGCACTATTTCAAATTAAGGGGCAAGCCAGTGATAAAACTCGTTTAAGGAAAGTCCTACTTCCATTCGATACAGCTGAGGGAAGAAGTTAGATCTCTAGGCGAGAATACAGAATAAAAGAATAGCTATAAAGCCTGTTTTCTTGAGGATCTTTAGAAAGTGATCAAGCCAATATAATAAGAATATTCCTACACTCTTAGGCAATCCGGCAAGCTTGCAGGTTATAGGCAAGCAGTAATTCTTATTATAATTGCAACTTTCATTTCATCGATTGGGAGTTATATTGGAAGTTTTAGTAAAGTTTCCAGCCTTTCGATCTAGTCTTAAGCGCTCTAAGTGCTATCCTAATCTTTTGCAGGCCTGTTCTTGCGCCTTCTCGCTTCGCTCTCATGATTTCATCCAGCGAGGTAATGATGCGGTTGCAGACCAGTCATAAGGGATCTACCTGTAATTAGTAGCATTTCATACCATACTCCGGCTCCGGATACGAGTCATAAGAGTTCTCCCGGGCATAAGGAGGCATAAGAGAAGAGGTATACCGTTAATAAAAAACAGGACTAACCATAATATACTAAATAACGAGACTAAAGCACTACCAGTACCACCTAGCGTAAGAGTGAACAGTAAGTCCTATCTTAAATAAAGTACTATAATTTAGAAAGCATTCTTAATTAATGCTTTTCCTAATCTCTTGCAGGCTAGTTCCTTTCGTTTCGATTGCAGTCAGTTCCAAACCAGACCAGTACTAAGATAAGCCCTTGTAAATGCAGTAAAGAGGTAAGTCTATCCAATTGCTTTCTAGCGCCTTACCAGGCCAGAAAAAAGCCATCGATAAGCGCATCCCCTTTTCTGTTTTCTCTGGTGGGGATAGTAAAATAAAATCTAATAGGTAAGAGGTCAATGGCAAATGCAATCCCTCCTCCCTCCTGTGATAAAGCCTTACCTTAGAGATGTATCGACAGTTATCTTTCTTTTAAGATAGTGTGAAAGCTAGCTTAGGAGCGTGCCCCTATAAAGCAAGTGTAATCTGTAGTTCTAGTGCTTCGCTCTTTTATTCGTAATGTCTTCGAGCCAGTTTGAAAGCATGACCAGGCAAGGAGGAATATTGAAAAGGAGCAGCAGTCTTTCATTTCAATCCAGCAGGGCGGGTCTAAACCATTTTATTTGAACTCCATAAATAATCAAGTGGAAACAACTAGGGAAATGGCAAAGAGAAAAGGGCTCTTGTCGTCTCAGTCCTCTGCTTACTAAGGGTCTAACATTTTTAAGCGCTTTTCATTCCTAAGTGATTGAGTGAAGGAAGTATGCGCCCCAGTCAATTTCTTTCTGGTGCCTGGTACTAAGGCTCTATATAAATTATATTTATAAAGAGATATATTTTTTTTCTTACAGCCTTTTATCCAGTTTCCAGTGAAGAGAAGATATTCCCAGTTCAGCCTATTGCAGTAATCCCTTGCAGCTATTTAGAATGCTAAGGTCTATGTATAAGGTGGATACGGGTCCTGCCTAAGCGCTTGTGTAATCTATTTTTGAAGGCATTCCTATTCCTTTTGCTAATGCTTTCTCCCGGCCAGGTCAATCAAGTTATTTTATGATATGAGCAAGCCAGAAAGGGGAAGTGTAACCATAACTTCTTTTGAAGGCAAAGCAAGTAAAGCCAGCAAGTTCTTACTTCCCTTTTTTTAGATCCCTTGGATGTGGCTAATTTTTCTAGTCCCATCGAAACAGTTTAATTGAAGTCCTTCCTTATCGATGGGACTCCTGTATTAGCATATTCCATTCTAGCATATCTTATTTCCAGTAGTACATTAAACCCCTGAGTCTGTGGAAGCCAGTGAGGCTAGTGAAGAGGGGTATCCAGTTACAATTACAGTTTTAGTTGCTTCTCTCTTCCCTGCGTTTTTACTAAGGGCCTAAGGAATACGTTTAATACCAAGCGTACCTGAACTTACGGGAGACTACGAGTAATAATACTAATAGATATAAGGTGTCTACCAGTACTAGGCCTAGCATATTTTCTGTAGTGTAAAAGTCTTTCATGAATCTTACTAGCAACTATAGTCTTGTTGGGAGCCCTCGTAATCGTCTCTGACTCGCTAACCAGTAGCAAAGTCCCATTTTAATATGTCTAGTCTTTCTCCCTGTCCTGTAAGTGCTCTTGTAAGGGTGTAAGCGAATGAGCAAATGAGCTATTTTTTATTCCTTCCCCTCTAGAGTGCCGCTTCCTTGCCTGTTCTTCTAGTTGACTACGTTGTGGTTCCTTCTTTCCATTCCTTGGAAATGGTGTCCGTGCTACTTAATCCCCCATTAATCTGCTTTATTGGGTCTCCCCCTTTCCTGGTGAGAGAAAGCCAACCTCAGCTAGATGGAATATCATACCATTATTCTGATGATTCTATTCTGCATTCTCCGTTCAAAACCGTCTACTCTATAACTCAAGAAAGAAGGAACAGTAGATAGTACACTGTGCTTCTAGAAGACATTCTTAGCCCCATTTCTTGGGTGACCGGATTGGAGTCCTTGCCTTCGAACCAAGGGCTTTTTTCTCCATTTTCAATGTTTCACTCACCTTATTCAACTGTCTTGCATGGTATTTTGGGAGGACCTTTTTTTTTTCTTCCAATAAGACTATTGGGGCCTATTAATCAACACCCCTTGGGGACCCCCAGGCTCTGGATGACAAAGCAGCAAGGACCTTCCATCAACAAATCAGGTCAGGCCAACAGCCAACAAGGGGCTGTTTATTTTATGGAACAAACTGATTGATGGGAGTTATTTTTGTTGTTTTCCAGAGTAGACAGGCTTGGAGGGGAGGGGCATCGGTAAAGCATCTGTAGCAGGCGGTAGTAAGCTCACATTCTTTTTTTTTTAATTAAATTGGTAAGCGTTAGCGCCCCTTTATAAATCAAGTTCTTTCGCTCACTCCGTTGCTTGTTCGAGTGGGCTCCTTCTTCCTTGTATGGATTGCCCCATATAAGACCCTGAACACATGGATTCCTCTAAGACTCCCACAGGCTAAGCAATGGATGAAGGGGCCAAGACTGATACATATTAAATGGAAACAGCTATCTATTAGGTTGATAGCTATACATATTAAAAAACATATTTAAGATAAGCGAGAATGCTATATCCTTATGATGTAAAGAAATGTACCTTACCCGGTAAAAAAGATTCAATATGAACTCTAAGCTTAGCTCTTATAATTTCGATCGAAAGACCCTCTTTTTGATCCGCTCTCCCAGAGAAAGATTCTAAAGTAAAGAAAAGCAACTCCCACTCGTAAAGTATAAGATGAAGCTCAACCCTTATTCAACTTCTACTTTCACTCAAACCGATGAGAAAAGAAGGACTGGTAGGGAAGAAGTTCACGGGGTGAAGCAAACTCCCATCCCAAGGAAAATAATGCTATATAGTAAGCTCCGAATCAATCAGCTGGTGAAGCTGGATATGAATAGACTTCAGTAGCAAGGTACGCCCGGTAGTTCGTTAAGAAAGAATAGGAAAGGGAAAGATCCTTGTCCAGGAGGAAATATGCTACTGCACTAGAAATAAAATATGTTATATAATATAGAAATGGCTCGCTTGGAGACTCTCAGAGGTATTAAAGCAAAATCTCTGCTTCTGCTGTTAGCTAAGAATAGGATTCTTAGTAATATTAGTTCCTTAGAAAGGTGAGCTCCTTAAGGGGAAAGATTGAACCTCCCGAGAGAAATAATTATTAGTATATCCCCCTTATACCCCCAACCCTTTAACAGTTCCAGAAGCAGAGGGAGCAGCTTCAGTAGTTCCATCTCTCTAGCCCGCAGGAGTTCCGGCGGAGGGTGAGGACCCGGATAGAGAGAGACCTATGGCAGTAGTGAAAGTCGGCCCAGTGGCGGAGCTAGCAGCAGCAAAGCCTTTTTTTAGGGATAGTTCAATTCCGGATCGAAGAGCCCGTAGTGGATAAGGGGGCAAAGCCAGAGGCAAGGCTATAGGCGCCTCTATCTGTATGGGGCCCTTTCTTGCTCGTTAGCGCATACGTTTTCTTGCTGGAGAGGAGCGAAAGACTCAAGATAGTTAGTTTTAAAGCCTGTATAGTACCTGGGAAGGCTCTAAGATAGATTTCTTGCTATGAGAGGGCTCTATATAAGAGATCTCTTTTTTCCCTTTATAATATTTTTTCTCTCTGGGTAAAAGACATCTTAGGAAACCATTCATTTCCAGCCTTTCCTTTCCAGGAATTTATTCTTACCCTGGATTCAAGCCAGTAAGCAGGGTCAAAGGATGGGGGCAGGGGAGTTTGAAACACTTGACATCTGTCTCTTTCCATGGTGGGATAAACCTTCTTCGCTTTATAGTGCGTTGCTTTAGGGGGGGCTACTCAATGAAGTCTTCCTTCCCCCGGTCCCGAGCCTCTTTCCCGTCCCTATTCCTCTCGAAAAAGGGCTTCTTTAGGAGTGTTTCGACTTGTGCGCCGTGCCGTGAAGTATCTACTAGTTCCGGACCTGGAGCTGCTCGTGCTAGAGAGATTCTTTCTGCCCATGTTGCGAGCTGCAGAGCCTAATTCTATTAAGATTCGGAGGATCGGAACGGGATGAGGGCAATTCGGTTCCCAGCAGTGGATTCAGTAGAAGTAGATTCGGTTGATTAAAGTGTTGGGACAGATTCCGCTAATGAATAAGAAGCCCTTTCTCTCGGAGAGACGAAGTTCATCGAAGAAGGACCCTAGGTCGTTCACTCAACTAAAGCAGGTATCCTTTCAATTCTAAATTCTTCCTCTACAGGGCTTGTTCTTGCCCTTATTTTTCGAAATAAAAGGTCTTAGCGCTCATGATGCTCGCTTATAGAAAGAGAATCTCTGAAGCAAAGACAACGAAGTGGACAGGTGTAGGAATCCGGTAATGGAGCCGCAGCCATTAATAAGCGGAGGTATGGATCAAACGGGACGCCCTCTTTCCATGGTCCCTGGGAGGTTTTCAAAAAGGAAAGGTTCTCTTCAGAATGTTAGAATTATACATAGATGATGCCCGGGCTAGTAATTCCTTTTCTATCTACGGAGCGGCCTCCTGTGATGTCTTTGGCAAAGGGGGGAATGGGATTTCGTGATCTTTCTCAAGATGGCTCTCTTAGCTAGGCAAGGCTGGCGAATCATGACTCATCCTGATGTTGGTCCTTCTTCTACAGGGGAAAAAAGAGATGTGTGGAATGAGCTCCCCTCTACCAGGGCGCAAACCACAAGGCTGCACCCTTCATAAGGTGGCTTATCTCCTGACTCCCTATCAAACATGGAATGTGGGTCTTTCCCACAAGAGGTGCATGCGTCAGATACCAGTGAGCTATAGCCCCTTATTCATTAAAGGTAAGGCACAAAGCACAGGAAAGAGACTACAGTCGATTCGTAGCATATTCTTCAATCGACAACCTCTCTGAGGTAAGAGAATTAAATGGAGCGCATCCTCCCCAGTTCTATTAAGAATTGATCGAAACCCGGCGTAAAGTGCAAGAGCAGGTCAGGTTCCTCCATTTGAAAGATTTCTTTCAGCACAAGCTTCCCTTGCTTAATCCATTCATGCTTTTTGCACCTGCCTTGTCGAGGTAGAAGACCGAGTCTACCTTTTATTCTACCAAGGCTTATCGAGGGTTCCATGCTTCCTTATCGGCTCTGGTTTCCTCACGTACGCGCTGGCGACGTTGAATACAATACTTTTTCGGCGCGAGAGTGAAAATGCTTCATGGCTTCAACGATTCATCCTAGATCCCCCTTGGCACGATAAAAATAAAGCTCACCATTGGAAAGGTCGGATACGACCTTCCATGTGATAGATGCGGCTCCTTCATACCATGTTAGACCACGTAGAGGTCTTTTTACCACTTAGACTGGTGTTCGGGTCCTCTCTCGACAAAACAACAAGGCCATTGAGGCCAAGCCCAGGGAGCAGCTTCACCTTCTCTTCTCCCCAGGCGTCCATTCAAAATAAGAAACCATAAAAATTATTACTCCGCACATCCAAGTATTTTATTCATATAGATAGACGCTGCGCCCCGCTTTTTTATATCTTGCCCAACTTTCTCCAAAAATTGGATCCGGTCCCTTTCTGCCGGGCTCCACTCTAGGTGGGTGTCCAGCTCGTCCCGCTTCTCGTCAACGAAGTCTATAAAAGCTTCCTTAGTCTTGTAGGCGGCATTATTGGCCAAGGCAGGATGCTCAGAAAGCACTTGTTGAAAGAGAGAATAACAGTCATGTTTAAGCTCCCGGATCGGGAGATCCCTATTCTCGAACTCGAGTAATCGAGTATACTCTATCTGAGAGGGAGCTTGATCGAGGGTTCATTTCGGACCAATATTGCCCCTTTTCTTTATAAAGTAGAAAAAAAAAGGGTCTGGTCATTCTCAAGTCTTAAAATACGATTCCTCATTGAGGACTCAAGGCTATAATTTTGGAAAAATCTGGTGTGAAGGCCCTGCTTCATCGCCCCTTGGGATCGGCCCCGATGTGCCCTCCATTTCCCTTTCAGAAGATGGTTCTAACAAGACACTTCGAAGGAATCCTCCGTCCACGAGGACGAGCTTGATGGCCCAGAAGGGGCCGGAAGATCAAGTGAATTCCCTTCCCCCGAAACCATATTACAAATGAAAAGACCAGACAAAACTTAAAGATATAGGTGAGACAGTAAGTAGATTCGCAAAGAATATCCCAATAACGAGATGATAAAGAAAATTTAGATCTAAATCAAAGTAGAAAGGCGGACTTTTTCTTTTTGGAATCAAAAGAAACGCGAAAGAAGAATATAAAGGTTAAAATAAGTATTCAAAAAAAAGACGATATTGATACCTGTGGTCATTATAGCGATTCCTTCTGATCCTAGAAAACGTCCTAAAAATGCTGCTGCTACGATAAAATTCGAATAAGAAAATGAAGAAAGAACGATTTTCATTCTTACTCGAAATGTGCGTTTTTTTCGCCTGCCTTCATAGGCTGCAGGGCTGTGCACTTCAGCCCATCACATCAAGGTGACAGGATTCGAACCTATGGCCCTCTGTACCCAAAACAGATGCGCTGACCAGACTGCGCTACACCTCGTCTCACCCTCCGAAGCATATAGATCTACCCGATCGATGAAGACTCGAACCGAACTCGCTCATCCTTTTTGTTTGGCACAAGGACGCGAGAACCAATCCGAGGGTTCAACCGCTTTTTTCTCCAATCTGCCTCCAGAAAGAGAGGGCGACGCCACCGTATAGTGCGGGAGCGCTCACATTTTTGTGCTTCCTCTTTTACTTGCTTTCATTTTAAAATCCGGCTCGCTCCCGGGTTTGGACCCCTCGCCTGCTTAGAAGTGGATTCGAACCACTGACACAAGGATTTTCAGTCCTTTGCTCTAACCAGCTGAGCTACCTGAACCACTTTCCTAAAGTCTGTTTTATTCATCGAATAGCGCCTTCTTACTAGTAAGAATAAAGGGAAAAGCCCTTTCTAAAATCTAAAAGGGCTCGCTTCTTCGTCAAGGTAAAGGATCTTGAAACTGCCGCCTAATCTCCCAACATGATGCTCAAGAACCGAGAGCCGTCCAGCCCCTGGACGGCCGGAGGGAGCTTGCTTATAGAAAGAAGATAGGCCGGTAAAAAAAAAAACAACGCGCAACGGGCTCTCTGCTCCTAGTCACTAAGTAGTGCTATTCTGTCCTCCGGGGGACTGGACTCCACCAAGAGGTTATTTCTCTCACGTAATTTCGCCCGCTCCTTCCACTTCCGTGCCGGAGGAAATGGGATTCGAACCCATGATACAATCTTCTTGTATGTCGATTTAGCAAACCAATGCCTTAAGCCACTCAGCCATACCTCCCAGTTTTTGATCGGAATTGGATGTGCCGGGTTTTGTTGGTTGCCGGCTATCTTATCCGAAAAACTGCCCGTAGCGCGCTAGCGCGCGTACTCTTCCTCCATGAGCGAGATTCTATCCAGTTCAACTGAACTGCCTAAGCATCCAAGTCCATCAAAATCTGCCACTCGTTGGGCGACGCCTTCTTTTCTATGAACACTCTACCACTAAGAACTTTGCCAGTCTTCGCCTCCGACCCGATTAGGAGAGAACACACGGTAAAGCCAAGCCCTTACCCGCTTGAATTCATATCTCCTTCGTCTGGTCGAGAAGGGAGAAAGCTCGGGGAACTGGCCTTTTACTCTTCTATTAAATTACGGAGAAGTCCATTCTCGTCATGATCGATCCACGTCCTACCGTAGTGCCCGGAGAACTAGGCTTGCTTAGCTTAGAAAGCTAGCTTACTAAGGTAGTTGACTTGCTTACTTGTTAGAGTAAGGCGAAGGAATTCTTCGTTGATTGCACGAGCTAGCCAGCCTGCCCTGTCTGTTATAAAATCGGCTGTTATCGAATAAGTTCTTCTCTTTGCAAGTTCATCTTACTGTCTAGGCTTCCATCAAGGAATAATTCCTTTTCCTGAGAGAGAATCCAGTAGCTGTCCAACGGTTGCAAGCAAGCCAGTCGGAAGCAAAGGAGCCAAGCAAGGCAAACCGGTCTTCTTTCTAAGCTAAGACTCTCCTTCCCTGCCACGACACGAATGGTAGCTGCGCTACAGCAATTCTCTTCTATCATATAGTGATCTCTGATTCGTGTTCGCAGATAAGATAAGGAACGCAAAGATTGAATCTTTCTATCCTGGAATCCCCTAGGGGGACTAGTCTCTTTCTCTTAGCATTCCATTCTCGCCTGTCTATTGTCTCTTAGGTTCTATCTTTCTGTGCATTATTACTCTTCCTTTCTGGATCAGCTTGGTCAGTTAGTCATTGCTAGTCTCGGTCAGTTGAATCAAGTGTTGAAAGACTACGTATGAAACTAGCTCTAAGACGAGTGAAGAAAAAGGGGGAGACTTTTTAACCTACCCAATAATCTATCTCTAATAGCTCTACCTTAGTTCGTTCTTTAAAGTAGGAAGCACAACAACTAATACGGGTTATCCAACCCATGCATTATTTGAGAACTACTTCATTTTGGTAACTACATAAACTACTGTACTCCCTTCGGCCTTGCTTTTCATAGCCCTAGTTCGGTGCGCTAGGATTCTAAACCCGTTGATTTCATGTCTATCACCATGTTGAACATCCCTTTGAGTTTCCTCTTTAAGTTTCGCTTTCGCTCATCCGTTGCTTGTTCCTTCCCTCACTGGCTAGCGTTTTACTTTAAGGCTTGAAGCTACAGACGTTAGGCTACCCGAAGTGCAAAGATTTCCCGTGCTTTCAATTGAAATAACTAGATGCAACGAATGATTACTAGCGCTCGGGACAGAATCTCAATATAGGGCATAGGAACGAAGTAGCTCTCCCAACGTACGCCCTTGTCCCTTATTTTGATTTCCTCCTTGCTGGCTTTCCTTACCAGTCCAGTCCTAATCCCAAGAGTACGCAAGCAATCCAGTAGGAAATTTCTAAGTGTTTCCCTTGGTGCCCCTATCCGTGTATAGATTGTGCATGTAGGTTTTGGCCTTCTTCCTTATTGAGTACTACTACAATATGCCCTGCTCTTCCCCTATCTTCTCTCCGCGGTCAAGCTAGCAAGACAGCTATTGAGTACGGGTAAAGGTTATCCGATGCCTGCTCCACTGTCAATATACTATTGATTCTCTGGCTGTTGTACTGCTCGCTCAGTTGGAAAGATGGGTAAACTCTTTTCTTTATTCTTTATTTCAGGCCAAAAAGGCATATCTTCCAGCAAGCCAATTCAATAAAGTTCTTTTACCTGCTATCTTTCCAGTGTATACTCTATTTCCTCTTTTTTATATGCTAGACTATCCGGCTATGTTATAGTATATGAAAGTCTCAGTTCCCTTTACATTGGATAAGATTGAGTGCCAGTTCCAAGCCATCCTGTTTAGGAAAATAAAAAGAGATATGGAAAATATTAATAAATCTTTCCGTGGTATGGATGTCCAACTGCCCTACGTGCTTGCTCGATCGGGGCCTGTCCCCCCTTTGCGATAGGTTTTGCTTTGGTGGAAGACTTCAATATGTTTTCTTCCCTTGGAGTGCTTTGGATTAGGATAGCACTAAAAGGATCCCAGTTTTCTATAATCCCTAAAAAAAAGGTTTCCATGCGAGTTCGTTTGTTTTAAAGAAGTCTTCTTTTTCCAGGTGGGAAGGAGTCTGTCTTTCCCAGGAAGCTGGGGATAAAGCTAGGGCTAGACAAGCAAGCTCAGGTTCAGTATACATAGGAGATGCTTTTTACTATCTCTGCTCTTTATAGGATATGGTCTTTTTTTCTTTTTAGGAGACAGTTTAACTCAGCTGCTACTTATCAATAAAGCCAGGAGTGAAAGGCCTACCAGTTCTAAAAGGTATATATAATAGTGAAGGTGAAGTTAATAGGTATACCAGAAAGATACCTTACTATAAGGAGCCAGCCTATTTAATATCCTTACATCCTGCCCAGTCTCCGGATAGTAGAAGTCCCCTTCCAGCATAAAAGCAAGATCTTATTCATTTGCAGTCCTTCTGTGATCAGTGATGAAATCAATAATACTTTTTCAATTCATTTTTGCAGGTGAGCCAGATGGCGAGTCTACCTCTGCCAAGTTCCTCTTTCTAGGAGGATTTTTTCCACAAATGTAAGCTGGATTGGTAAGTTGCTTTTGAGTTCGATTTTGATTACTCCGAATCTTTTCGATTCTGCCTCTGCTTCCTTGCTCACAGAATCCCAACCGAAAAATTATCATTGCCTTGCTTCCCGCTACGACACCGGTTCTATTCAAACTGCTAACTATGATTCGGATTTTCTGCCAGACTTAAGGTTCCCTCTCCGTTCTCAAATAAAAAAAGGCAAGTCGAATCCCTGGGTAAGACCTAAACCACTAATTCCGTCTAATCGGCTTGGCCTATCTCCAGGTATTCCCTTCACTTAAAAAGAATGTCATCCAGCTCCTTCTCTCTTTCACTCCTTATGGCATCTGGTTTCAGTCTAAGCAGGATTCCCACAAAAAAGGGCAGCGGTAATAACAAAAGGGCGAATGGCGACTCCAAGCCTGGTGAAATCTTGAACGCAGCCCTGCTTCCTTAAAAGCAAAGAGCGAATTCGATAACAGGATTCTTCGCAACCGCTTCGCCCCTTTCCTCGCTTGAGAGCTAAGAAGAGCTCCTATTTTTTTGAACTAAGACCTGAAAACAACCTATTCTTTTTCACCGAAAAGCATTCGTTCCGAGTCGCTCACGGCTAAGCGGTGAAATAGCAGTTACGCCCCTTGGCTTGGGAAAGGGGAGAAGACGACTTCGAAGAAGGAGTTTATACCAGGACCCTTGGAGTTTGAGCTTTACGGTACCTCTCTTTTTGGTGGGTTCTAGTTAGTATAGTTAGCATGCTAGCCGGGTTGACCCTCTCTTCTAGTAACTTAGCCGATGCTACAAAAATTCCTAAGATCGTTGACCTCTTGTGGTTCTTCCCTAAAAGAGCTCTTATAGAGATTAGCTTTCTAATGCACTGGACGGTATAGGTGTAGGAATCTATTCCCTTATTCACTACTATGTCTCCCTTAATGTCAACATAGGAATTCCAGAAGGTATCCGATTATGACACCATCGTTCAAACGGCATCATTCAGGTCCCTTTATTAATGCAATCTATGTTAGCGAAGGATCTAAAATTCCAGTACCACGTCTGTCCGAGACTTCTATGATGATAAGCAAGGTATGTTGGAAAAGGGGTCTCAGCCAGGCCCGCAAGCGAAGGTTTAGGCAGGAAGCTGCAAGGAAGAAGGAGGCCTCTTCAGCTTCCGAAGAATAAAGAACGGTTCGGTCTGGGGTACAAGCCTACTCAAGCCGATAGGAAAAATAACTCTCTTATGGTCGACCAATCGTACATCAAACATTCTATTCTTTTCTTCTTTGCAAGCGCCCTCTTGGAACTTTATTCCTTTCTTGGTCCCCTGGACGAACTACTAAAACGAGAGCTTAAGGAATTCCATCTTTCAAGATCCTTCGTTTGGGGTCTCTTAATGGCTTATCATACTCATAGTCAATGAAAGTCGTGAACCAAGCCCTTCCTATAGACATTACTCTTGAAGAGCTTTGTCATATGGTGGTCCGATTTGGCAATGTCCTTACCGTCACTCAATTTTTCGAAGACTCAACCCATCTTGATGCACAAGGACTGTACTTTATAGAATAGAGGGATATGGAAGTTTTTGAGGCCTGCAGAACTGGATGTGTTGGATTCATGCTATGGTAAAGGTAAGGTAAAATCTTTTATCTGTTGCTAATTTAGATACGCCTTCCCCTTAGTCAGATAAGAAGGGGGTTCGGTGCTTTGGGATACCTTCACCTTCAAAATGATAACTGACTTTTATCCTGGTCCATGGCTTTTAATGGGGAACAGATTTTTAGGAAATACGTTTGAACCCTAAGCCTAGGGTTAACTAAGATACCAATGTAAGTGAACAGGGCCTAGATGAACTTGGATCAAGATAGAGAGGGACGTGCATGGTGTAAGCAGAATTGGCAAACTCGCTTTCCAGATGCTTTCAATTCATAGAGTACACTCTGACCCGGAACTATTTTTATGTAAGATACGAGCGCTCCCACTAGTTCTCCTAAAAAACTTTCTGTGTTCCACGTCTTTCCCGAAGTTGCATCCCCGGTTTTACTTTTTCCTGCTGAACCAAGTTCCAAAGCTGCGTGGCAGCGGCAGCCCTATTGCGAGTATAAGAGAGGATCTCTGGTCTGAGTTGATGGCAATGGCTGATACCATATAAGAACCCTGGCTCATTGCTTTAGAATATGCTTACGAAAAGGATATTTCAATTTGGAGACAGAAGGAGCGCATAGCCGAATACCGTGTTATTTCCTTCTATTACCTATAATCTTTCCGTGAGAAGAGGTGCGTGAGTCCTTAACCCTTGGGCCAGTTAATAACTTCTTAAGTATCCCATCTGTCTATTAGTTCAAGCTGTGATGGGGCATTTCTTCCAACTTCACGTGCACAACCTCACCACTAAACCCTTATAGGATAGGAGTCATCCCTTGCTTAAGTGTGCCGTCAGA